ATTCAAACAAAAATTATGTTTCGCAATTTTAGAATCCAAATTTTAAATTTCTACTCGACCTTTGGATACAAATCACGAGAATGTATATTTTTACCCGAACCTTTCCTTGCGGGGTAAAAGATGAAAGCCTTTCTAAGAAATAAAGTTTCTGCTCGGACTATGAATCAAACCGAGCGACCCCTTAACTATACAAGGGATTAAGCAAACGAATCACACTTTTACCACTAAACTATACCCGCTACAATGTGATTATTGTATAAAAATACACTTTTTGTCGAATACGACAATCGGACGTAATCAAGATAGGATCGGAAAATTATAATGAATATTATAGCATTGGTCTGTTTTGTCAGTCGACCTAATCAGATTAGGAAAGGAAAAGAGGACTGACAATTTAAATAACTAAATAATAAATAACACGTTCTTTCTTTTGATGGAGGATTTAGGCCGGATACGGCTCGAGAAAACTATTTATGTCATCACATAGAAATGCATTGCCCAATAATCCGCAGTTCTATTTTTTCTTTTTTAAGTAAATAAAAATATGATTTACTTTACTTAAAAAAGAAAAAAATCTTAGAATTCTAATAATAAGAAATCACACTTTGATTCTATATGATTAAATTATATATCATAGATATAGATATGGAAATAGTCCTTAATTCAGATTGTTGGTTCAATAACAAGCATTTTTTTTTATAAAGAAAAAGCTTGTTTATATGATTTGGAACAAAAAAAGGGCCCGGCTAGGTACTGACCAGGCCGGGTCGTGAAAAAAAAAAAAAAATCTTTCGGGCGAATATCCTTTTATTCGTATTCGAAATATATCTTTCAACCTTTTTTTGAGCTTTTTCGTGATCTAAATAGGATTGCTTATAAAAGTTATATATATATATATTTAAGTTGTATATATTAATCTAGTCCAATACTAAATATCTAAAAAAAAAAGTAGATACAGAGGATCTTTTTCCAAGCAGTCCTATTTTGTGTAATAGACGAATGTAACATAGTAATTATCCTTTTCAATTTGGAGAGATGGCTGAGTGGACTAAAGCGTCGGATTGCTAATCCGTTGTACGACTTTTTCGTACCGAGGGTTCGAATCCCTCTCTTTCCGTTGAGTATTTGGTATTTTTTTTACAAATTCCAATTTTTCGAACCCCTTTTTTTTTCGAATTTTGATTTACTTTTTTGATTTATATTTAATAGCGAAAATCCTAAGAACATTGAAAAATTAAGAAAGTAAAAAAAAAAAAAGAGTCTTTTTCATTCTTATTCTTCACGTCCAGGATTACGTCCTGGATCATTAGATAGGAATCCGAAGATGAAGAGAGAAACAAAGAATATCACCACTGTGTAAACAAAGAGTTTAAGAGTAAGCATTACACAATCTCCAAGATCATAAAAAAAAAAAAAAGAGAATAGATTCTCCATTTTTATAACATATATACTATTTTTACACCACTAAAGGAAAGTTTTATTTTTTAAAATGAAATCAAAAACTTCTCAGAAAAGCATTTGTAATAAGAGTTGCTTCTTTCATTACAAAAAACGACCCCTTATTGTGTTATTGTGAGGACTCTAATAGGATCTTTCAATAAACGAAATCCTAATGAGAAAATGGGGCGATTCCCATTTCTCGAAACTATCTAAGAGTTGTTTAAATCGAGGGTTCATTCATACTCTAAGACTTATCTGATCTTATCCTCTGATCTTATCCGTTGTTAGAATTTGTTTCTCGACTAAATCATGTCTCGGATAGTATTAAAGATTTTATCGAAAACTTACAGCAGCTTGCCAAACAAAGGCTAAAAGAAAAAAGAATAGGGGTATTACTGGCATAACATCTACGATTGGATTCAAAAAAGCGTAGGCCTCGGGTAATTTAGCTAAGAAAAAACTACTCGAATAAAGGTCGGAATTAAGACAGATCAAACTAAAGATATTAAGCATAACTAACATTTTTTTTTTTTTTTGCACTTGGAGATAATTGTATTTTGATTGAGTTAATATACTATATATAGTAGTGATAATTACTATACGTTAAAAATTACGAAAGTAAGGTAGATCCAAAATCTTTTTTTTTTTTTTTGAACTCACTCAATCAAAAATTATTCTATTTTCTTTTGCGAATTGAAGAAATCATCCTTTCATACAATATCTTAATTGAATTAGATGTAATGATCAATAAATTCCGTTTCATTCTATATCTACATGTGTAAAAATCCTAGGAAGAGTATAGTCCGTCGATATTTTAACTGGAATTGACGAATAACCAATACCAATACTAGTGTTTTGTAGTATCGAATAGAAATAGAAATGGGGCGTGGCCAAGTGGTAAGGCAACGGGTTTTGGTCCCGCTATTCGGAGGTTCGAATCCTTCCGTCCCAGGAAATACATTTTTTTCATTTCTATATAGAAATAGCCATTATCAAAATAATCGAAGATTTTCTTTTTTTTTTAGATTTCAGAATAGAATATTGAATTGAATGGATATTATGTGATTCTTGTTTCTGATTTTGAATCATTCTAGTTTTCTGTGAATCATATCTTTTTCATAAATTGAGTTCAAATAAGTACATGGCAAAACAAAAAATACATATAGATAGACGGAGCTATATCGAAGTGGGATCCAGGTAATAAGATAGATCACAACACAAATAATAATTTTAAATCAATTCAAAGAGGGCTGAATGCGACTTTCATCATATATCCATTCCCTGACGATATTCCTATTTTTTCTTAGTTAGTTATTTCGAATTAATTATGGACCTTATAATAAGAGTTAATTAACACTGGAGGATGTTAATTTCAATAGTTGTGTCTGTACAAATCGGATTAACAAATCATCAAGTTATATACGTAGCACGTGTGTTTTTTTTTAAGTCTCCTTTTTAGGTAGTTCAACTCCTATTTGATTTAGCTCTAATACAGAATTGAAAATTCCCTAGAATAATGGAGACGGGCGAATTCATGCATGCTATTTCCCTTGCGTTTAATCCAAATTATTGAACCTCCCCCCAATCAAAGAAACTGTGCGAAAAATAAGGAAATGCTTAATGAATTATTACCGTTCTATTCGATTTCAGTGATAAGGTTTTTCGAAAAAATATTTTTAATTCGTCAATTTGCAATATTCAACATAGAATAGAATATTCGTGTAAATTGAGTCCAATGAAAATATTTGAGTCTATTTGACAGGGGGAATTCCTTCTTTTTTGTTTCATATTTTTGTTTTCAGTAGGAAATGAAAAAAAGAAGAACCGCCAATTTCCTTTCCCTCAACCCTTTTTTATGCACTCTAAAAAATAAATTCTATTTTGTCCTAATCTATCTCTATCTATCTCTATTTTTTGAATCACTGAGGTTTAATTCAAAGATGGATTTTTTTATGATGATCAAATGCGATCCTTAGTAAGACTTTATTCAAATAGTGATATGCGATAGGAATTGTTTGAATTTGCAATTAAAAAACTATTTTTATTTTAAGGATTTCTTAGAAGTATTTGAGACTCGAAGAAGTGTTAGATTGTTGAATATATCCTATCACCTTACTTGCGGATGGGGTGTAGATTCAATAAAAAACACTTTTTTTTCGTAATATTGAGAAATGCATAAAGAAAATAAAATCCAAAATATTGGATTATGCAAGAAAAAAGCGGTTGAAATGAAATTAATGCTAAGATTGATTTAGAAACTGCCGATTCATACGATTCATATAAAAGAAAAATATAGATTCTTATGAAAGATCAAACAAATGACTATTCATGATTCCCTAATTGAATCAATTACATACCAGTTCCAAACGAGAGGAATGTTATGGTAAAACTTCGTTTGAAACGATGTGGTAAAAAGCAACGCGCGACTTGACAGACATGATGATCATCTGTGGGTTCTTACACCCGCCACTTTCTATTCTATAGAAAATAGAAATGAAGGTGCTCTTGGCTCGACACCCTTTCTTCTGTTCAACTAACCCCCCCCTTTTTTTTTGGGGGGGTTAATGTTACCAGTATAGGTTGTAGCTCGGCTAGAAAGTCTTTATTCGTTTCTTAGGGGCAAGGGTCTAGGGTTAATCCCAATTAATAAGTTGGAACAACTCCGTAAGTATCTTTTCGATCGAGAAATCGAAAGGATCCAATTCAAGCAAGTAAAAAAAAAATTGTTAGAATTCGTGAACTTCTTTGTATCAAAAGTGTATCGTGCGGGAATCCGCCATTCGTATGATTCTTTGCTAGAAAGAAATCATAAATAAGGGGCATGTTGCTGTCGTTTTGAAATGATTAAAATTCACCGAAGTGATGTCTAAACCCAATGATCCAAGGCAAAGATGAAGTATTTTGGAACAAGAAAATACCCTTTTTCATTTTTCAACTGTCTTGACAACTAGATCAAGAAAAGGATGAAGAATCCAACCAAATATATTCTAAATGAGACAAAGAAAAAGGGGTTAGAGACCACTCAAAAATGAAATAACTAAGGCTTTTCTTTTGAGCTATTTCAGAGTTATCCAACTTGAGTTATGAGAATACAAATTATTTTTTTTTTCAATAAAGAAAAAGTATTAAATAGCCCATAGCCTAATGGATGTGCTCATGTTATGGATCTATTTAACATTCAAATTCTATAGATGGATCGAATTCTAATTTTTGCTTTCTCGAGCCGTACGAGGAGAAAACTTCGTATACGTTTCTAGGGGGGGTTCTAGTTAATCTACATCTATCCCGATGAGCCCTTTATCGAATCGTTGCAATTGATGTGCGATCCCGCAGAGAAGGAAGAGATCTTCGGAAAGTGGGTTTTTATGATCCGATAAATAATCAAACCTATTTAAATATCCCAAGTATTCGCTATTTTCTTGAAAAAGGTGCTCAACCCACAGGAACTGTTTATCATATTTTAAAGAAAGCGGGGGTTTTTACAGAATTTCGTATTAATCAAACGAAAGTCAATTAATGCATTTTTCATTTTTGAACTATTAAATAAAAAAGAGAGAAGAGGGTGAGGGGAAATAATATAGTAGAAAAATGTTATCCAAAACTATATTATTTCCCCTCACCCTCTTTTACTCTATTCCATTCATACTTTTTGATTATTGTTACCATACCATTACCATAGAATACGATGTTCTTTAACGATCAAAATCGCTTTTTTTTCTATATCTTTTGGGGGATATAAGATAGATAGAAAAAGATGAAGTGAATAAATGAAGGAATTGGCCCTCCGAGACCTATCCAATTTTTACATTACTGCCAATTGGATTGGCAGTTTTTCGTTGGAAATACATCTAATTTACAAAGAAATCAGGATTCTTTATCATTTTGTGCTTAATTTATTCTTTTCTCTTTTTAGATTTATAGATATTATCTAGTGCTAAACCCAACACAAATATATATATTTTCTTTTTTTATAAGTATTCGATTTATTAGATTAATATTGACAACTGTGTATCGAACAAATATAATTCGATCGTGTATTGTATAAAGGCATCTCTTTATCTTCCCTAGGTTTCGTTTTTTACGTCAGTCAAAAAAAAACCAACTAAAAAGGGGGTGGGAATTCTACAAATTTCAAATAAAAAAATACGGGTTTATGAGATTTCTGGTGATACACGAGGTTGTTTTTGTGTGAGAGAAAGAATAATTTTTTTTTGTTATTTTTATTGCGATTGTATCTACACATCCTAAATTTATTTTTATTGGGGTTGCTAACTCAATGGTAGAGTACTCGGCTTTTAAGTGCGGCTAGCCTCTTTTACACATTTGTATGAAGTAATGGATTCATTCATATCTTCGGTAGAGTTTGTAAGACCACGACTGATCCTGAACTGCAAGGAATGCCTGGAAAAAGCAGCATGTCGTATCAATAGAAAATTCCGAGAGTATTTCATTCTTAGTAAGCAAACAAATGAAAGAAATTCGGAGTTGGGTCGAGTGAATAAATGGATAGAGTCCTAGGAACCCGATTCATTATAGGGAAAGAAAAAGCAACGAGCTTCCATTCTAAATTTGAACGATTCTCCGATCTAATTACACGTTAAAAATCTATTAGTGCCAGGACGGAGAAGGGTTTTTGCATGATTATGCATTTTTTTTTTTTAATGAGTCCTAACTATTAGCTATTGCCCGCTTTGGGTTAGACATAAATGTGTAAAAGAAGCAGCATATTGATAAAGATAGTTTTTCCAAAATCAAAAGAGCGATTGGGGTGAAAAAATAAAGGATTTCTAACCCATCTTATTCTATTATAACGAATATAAATGAATTAGATTTAAAAAGAAAGAGAGGATAGAGAGTCTATTGATGAGTCTATTTATTTCCGAGGTATTTATTTTAGTATTACTAGAATACCTTGCTTTGACCGTATCGCACTATGTATCATTTCATAACCAACAAATTCCTAACTTGGATTCAAATCGAATTTCAAATGGAGGAATTTCCGGGATATTTCGAACTAGATAGATCTCGACAACACGACTTCCTATACCCCCTGATTTTTCGGGAGTATATTTATGCACTTGCTCATGATCATGGTTTCAATATAAATAGATCTACTTTGTTCGAAAATGCAGTTTATGACAAAAAATCTAGTTTAATAATTGTGAAACGCTTAATTACTCGAATGTATCAACGGAATCATTTAATTATTTCGGATAATCCTAATGGTTCTGTTCAAAATCAATTTTGGGGCCACAATAAGAATTTGTATTCGAAAATTCTATCAGAAGGGGTTGCAGTCATTGTGGAAATTCCATTTTCGCTACGAGTTTTATCTTCCTTTGAAAGGAAAGATAAAGATATAGCAAAATCTCATACTTTACGATCAATTCATTCAATATTTCCTTTTTTAGAGGACAAATTTACACATTTAGATTATGTGTCACATGTACTAATACCCTATCCCAGCCATTTGGAAATCGTGGTTCAAACCCTTCGCTACTGGGTGAAGGATGCCTCTTCTTTGCATTTATTACGTATCTTTCTACACGAGTATTTGGGTAGTTTTTTTACTCCAAAAAAGCATATTACCCTTTGTTTAAAAGGTAATTCAAGATTCTTCTTGTTCCTTTATAATTCTTATGTATGTGAATACGAATCTATCTTCCTTTTTCTCCGTAATCAATCTTCTTATTTCCAGTCAACATCTTCGGGAGTCTTTTTTGAGCGAATGTTTTTTTATGTAAAAATAGAGAATCTTGTTGAAGTTTTTGTTGAGAATGATTTTCGGGACATCCGATCCTTCTTCAAGGATCCGAATATGCATTATGTTAGATATCAAGGAAAATCCATTCTAGCTTCAAAGGATACACCTCTTTTGATGAATAAATGGAAATATTACCTTATCGATTTATGGCAATATAATTTTTCGGTCTGGTCTCAACCCGGAAGGATCGACATAAAACAATTATGCAAGTATTCTCTTGACTTTTTGGGATATTTTTCAAACGTGCAACTAAAGTCTTCAGTGGTACGAAATCAAATGCTAGAAAATTCATTTTT